GATAATGGAACCAACCCGCAAAAAGCATTAAGGCTGAAAAAATCAATGCGCCAATTGCGGTACAATAGAGTTGTAATTCACTAGTTATTCCCGACGCTCGCCAAAGCTGAAAAAACCCGGAGGTTATTTGTATTCCTCGGAAACCCCCGCCCACATCACCGTTTAATATTTCTTGGCCCACTATTGGCCAAACCACCTGTGCACTAGGTCCAATGTGAGTCGGATCGCTTAGCCAGGCTTCATAATTGGAAAAACGAGCACCGTGGAAATACATGCCGCTCAGCCAAAGAAAAATGATGGAGAGTTGTCCGAAATGGGCACTAAATACTTTTCGAGAGATTTCCTCCAAATCACTGGTATGGCTATCGAAGTCGTGAGCATCGGCATGTAGGTTCCAGATCCAAGTGGTAGTCTCAGGTCCCTTAGCTATGGTTCTTGAGAAATGACCCGGTCGGGCCCATTCCTCGAAAGAAGTTTTTACGGGATCCCTATCTACCAAAATTTTTACTTCTGGTTCCGGCGAACGAATAATCATTGAGTCCTCCTCTTTCCGGACAACACATACAAAGAAACCCGCCAACAGTCAGTCCAGGGATTAGTGAACCTATGAGAGATGCTTCGAATTAGTTTCTTTCTCTTCTACTTCTATCTCTCATCTATTTATTTTCTTTAGTTATTCACTAGAGCAATTATGTCTGGAAGTCGATCCAGGGCAAGTGTTCGGATCTATTATGACATATACATGGGGCGCTCAACGGACCTTTTGAATCTTTTTTAATCTTAGAAGGGCTTAAAATTTGTCAAACCCATTTTTTTTTGTACAACCTCGGTGTATTCCTATCTCAATTAGAAGTCCCTAAATGAAGCTGCTACTTTAATGAATGGCGTATATAGAACATATTACTTTATTACAAATCACCTGAGCGGTAATTAGTCATTACTAGGCTAAGAGACAGACCCTCCCGGGTCTCTTTTATTTAATATTTAAAAGGATATATTAAAAGGATATAAGGAAATTCTTTGATTGGTTCTTACCAGATACAGATAAATGATCTTTTTTATTTCACTGATAGGGCTAACAAACAATTTATTTAGAATTATACCAAACGAAAATAGATATATAAATTCTAAAGAAATCAAATTCTAAATAAATAAACAGAGAGTTTCTTATTCGAAACGTCCCGTGATCTTCAACCAATTCTGCGCTTGAATATAATTACCAGGAGTAAGCGCAATAGCTTGTTTCCAATACTCGGCGGCTTGATTGAACCAAGCCTCCGCAATTTCAGAATCCCCCTGTCGAACGGCCTGTTCTCCCCGGTCGGAATAGGTGGGTCAATTCCTTTCCTTAGAACCGTACTTGAGAGTTTCCCGCCTCATACGGCTCGGCAATCAATTCTTTTGGTGTCCCGAGTTTTTGAATGGAGTATAGCGAATTGAATGAGATTTCTCATAGATCGATCTTTATTCTTTTTTTCGCGGGTTAACCAAAAGACGTTAATTCCATGAGCATGAGTTTGAAACTTGACTTTTGATTAAATTAATAATCAGCTTTGCCTTCATTTTATCTTTTCTCCCACCGTCAGAAGAATAACATAGAAGCATTTTCACTATAGTTATAATTTTCTGAAAGGTATCTATCTCAGTTTCATAGAAAAATTGATATAGAATCTTTGAAAAAGACCTTTCTTTCTAAGAACTAAGAAAGAAAAGACTTACTGTCTTTGGGATCTGATACTACACCGCTGCTCAATACCTTAGGGGATCAACTTTATTACAGAAGTGGATTCCTGGCTTTTATCTCATATCATGACATAAAAAAGCAGTTCTTATTGGATCGGCGTCGGTCCAAAACCTCGCGAATTGGTCTTTACGGTGCTTCCTCTATCAATTAGATCCTTTATCCATAGAACCAACTATCTAGGCATATCGATTTCTTCATATTTCGACTTCTATGAAGTTTCTTTCTTTGCTACAGCTGATAAAAATCGTTTTTGGCACGATGCATATGTAGAAAGCCTATTTTTTTTTTTTCTAGTATTTATTAGTGTATTTGCTCTTTCTTCCCCGCTCCCCCCTCTTTTTTCTTTTTCTTTCTTTTCTATAGTAGAGATAGTCGCACGTAATGACAGATTACAGCCATATTATTAAAAGCTTGTGGTAAGAACGGATTTCGTTCTAGTGCCCGAAAATAATATTCTAAAGCTTTTGTATGTTCGCCGTTACTTGTGTGGATAAGGCCTATGTTATAGAGTATATAGCTTCGATCGTAGGGATCAATTTCTAGTCGCATAGCTTCATAATAATTCTGTAAAGCTTCCGCATAATTGCCTTCAGATTGAGCTGACATCCGTTACGGTCGTCATTCGATTCTAAGAATTCTCCGTTTCAGAACCGTACATGAGATGAAACTCTCATACGGCTCCTCCCTTACGTGCATAATGAGAATAATACAGGGAATCAAAAACGATTGAAATATTCTCATTCTGAACTGAGTGGG